TTAATTGACTTCCTCCTTTCTTTAATCCACAAGAGGTCAAATTATAATTGTTGTGCAAGCAACTGAATTCATTTCAGTTTAATTAGATCCATCCATGAAGAAAAAACCACGCTCTGTAGGATTTGAACCTACGACATCGGGTTTTGGAGACCCACGTTCTACCGAACTGAACTAAGAGCGCTTTTTTATCAGAATAGAAAAGATTCTATTTTTAAAACGAATCCATTTTTTTTTTATATGCATATATTCTATAGTTTCATAAAAATGAACGATTCCGCGCAACGCAATTTGAACCGATCTCGGTTGATTCCTCGTTACTGTTCAAAGGAGCAGTAATAGGTAGGGATGACAGGATTTGAACCCGTGACATTTTGTACCCAAAACAAACGCGCTACCAAGCTGCGCCACATCCCTTCAATTGTTCTACAGTGTAATTGTAGAAAATTCCTGTCTTGTTTTCCACATCCCTATTTTCTGCATTGAGGAACGGAGTTTTCCGCCCATTTCGTCTTTTTTGGCCTCATTTAACATATTTAACATATAATACTAAAAAAACGAAATCTTACGGATCGTTGTACATTTCAATTGGAGTTAGGGATTCCGTGTACAACTCTAAATGGCACTTAACTACATATGCATCTGATCATGTATGCATTATCTTTATATATTAAAAAGGAGGTTTTTCAATGCGAGATCTAAAAACATATCTCTCCACGGCCCCAGTACTAAGTACGCTATGGTTCGGGGCTTTAGCAGGTCTATTGATAGAGATTAATCGTTTTTTCCCCGATGCGTTGACATTCCCCTTTTTTTCATTCTAGCTATTGATACCCGAAGAAATGAAGAAGATTAGAAATATAATCAAATATCTGTGACTAATCCCTCCTTTTCTCTTTTTTCCCTTTTTCTAATTTTTAGAATAGGGGACGAAAGAGAAAGAATAAAAGTAGATTCAACGTCTGCGAGACTCGGGCTCAAATTCGAATTAAACGTGGGAGTAGGAAAGTCGGGGTCTAGGGCAAGAATACAAGATCTTTAACGGCCCTTCGGGGTTAAATAGAGTTTCAACCCCATTGTCTTACTTATTATTTACTATGACTTTGGGCCTTACTTTGATTTAATTTATTTTTTAGAGTTGGGTTTCCAATTAATAACTTCTATTTTTTTCTTCATTTCAAATTAAAATAGAAGAATTGAATAAATCAAAAATAAAAAGGAGGTTTATGGCAAAGAAGAAAGATGCGCGGGGAACGGTAATTTTGGAATGTACCAGTTGTATACAAAATGGTGTTAAGAAGGTATCAAGGGGTATTTCCAGATATATTACTCAAAAGAATCGGCACAATACGCCCAATCGATTAGAATTGAGAAAATTCTGCCCCTATTGTTACAAACATATGATTCATGGGGAAATAAAGAAATAGATTGAACCAAGTATGTCTTATCTTTGAAAGGGAAAAAATAACATTATATAGAACACATTGAAATATAAATAGAAGATATTGCATTTAAATAAAAAGAATCCTATTTGGAGTTAAAATGACAATTAATAAATAAACTTAACAAACAAATCATGGATAAATCCAAGCGATCTTTTCTTTTTGTAGGCGTTTGCCCCCGATTGAATCGGGGGATCAAATTGATTATAAAAACATGAGTTTAATTAGTCGATTTATTAGTGAACAGGGAAAAATATTATCTAGACGAGTGAATAGATTGACCTTGAAACAACAACGATTAATTACTATTGCTATAAAATAAAACAAGCTCGTATTTTATCTTTGTTACCTTTTCTCAATAATGAAAAACAAATTGAAAGAATTGAGTCGACCACTAGAACTACTGGTCTTAGAACCAGAAATAAATAGGCTTGTTTTTTGTTCACTTCAATCAGAATTCCAATCCGAACTCAAAGATGGATTGGTGTTTTATTTGACAAATCTTAGAATCCAGATTTTTATATCGTAAAAAAAAAAAAAGATTTTTTTATTGAACGTGTTCATTCATTTTCATTTTGACTACTTTAAGTGCATTTCTCAGAGTAATTTTGACTCAAACTCCACCCTACCGGAGTTCATTCTCCGGGTAACCCCATTTAAAATTTTTCGTTGTATTCTTTTCAATCCACTTTTTCTCTGATTTCGTTGGAAATCATATAAAGACAATTCCTATTTGATATGGCTATTTGGGCCAGTATTTTACGATTAAGAAGCAACTGCCTCTTATATAGATCATGTATTAACTTACTATAACTATAGGATACTTCCTTTTCTCGAATTACTGCGTTTATCCGAGTGATCCACAAACGACGAAAATCTCTCTTTTGCTTATCCCTATCCCGATGAGCCGAAACCAAAGCTCTTATTTTCTGTTGAGTAATAGTTCGAGTAAGTCTTGAATGAGACCCTCGAAAACTTGATGCAAATAAACGCATTTTTGTTCTACGTTTCCGAGCTATATATCCCCGTTTAATTCTAGTCATTGAATAAATATAATTTTGACAAATAACTAATTGATTTTTTTCTTTCAGTTATTATTTTGCCCGTCCTGGCTTATTAATAACAAATAACCAAACAGATTTTTCCAATGTATAAAATAAAAATTCCAATGGCTTTGGCTATTATAACCTTCCCGACCACGATTTTTTGTTATTTTACTGCGAAATATGAAAGAAATAAGAAATTTTCTTTTGCTAGGTGTCAAAAATCTAGTAAAAAAGAGAAATAGAAATTAAATGAATAAAGAAATAGTGGGTTTACTCGTTTCTATGGTTACTTCTTAAACGGTGAGGTCTTCTCTATACACCGGAGCCTTTGGCTCCATTTAATATTTCTATTTCATCAATGTTCTTTGTAACTTGTATAGTTCACACCACACTCTTTGGCTCTACCCACGAATTGTCCAGTAATAGATCTTTCACAAAGAGACCTATCTGTACAGTAACGGTATTTAATTATGAAAGTTAGCTTTGTAGCTGACCCTCGTAGTCCGTTCTTGGCCGAGCGAGAACTTCATTTTTCTATTTTTTTTATTTCAATAATATTTTTCCGCTTAATGGATAACCATTTGTTACCAATGGAGGATTTTTTCTCATCTTAAATTCAGGTGATTGGATTTGCACCAATAGAAACCATAAACTTTATATACAAGAGAAAGATAGATTTGCTTGTTTTTAGTATAGTGAATGGAGTCCCCTCTTCCATTCTATCCTATTTACTGGTATTGATCATTCATACTGGAAGCGGCTTTCTTTCCTTTTTTGTGTCAGCCCGTGATCTAAACGAGTCGCACATACACCCTAGTACATGTTCCTCGACGCTGAGGACATCCCCGAAGGGCGGGGGATTTCGTGACATTTCGAATGGGCTGTCTTGTATTTCTAATAAGCTGTTTAATAGTTGGCATGTTGAGTCATATACATAATGGGCTGGTTTAGATTGATCCTAACCGGATTTTTTTATTTAATATTTATTATTATATAGTAAACTTGTAGATAAAATATCAAATCACGGATTTGCAAAAAATCCATTTTTTTCATTCAACTGCTACAAGATCAACAATTCCATAAGCCTGGGCTTCTGTTGCTGACATAAAAACATCTCTTTCCATGTCTTCAGATACAACCCATAAAGGTTTGCCCGTCCTTTGTACATAAACCTTTGTGAGGGTTTCGCGCAGTTTCAGCAGTTCTTCCGCTTCCAGGATAAATTCTCCCGTTTGTGCTTCATAAAAAGAACTAGCAGGTTGATGGATCATTACCCTGATAATAGTTCTGTCCGGTGTGATGACAGAAAAGAAAGATAACGAATAATAGTAAAATAATAGTAAAAAGGATAGAATTGAAACAACCGTACGGGCATTATCTTTTATGCATTGCATACGGCTCTATAATCAAATTGACCCCCCCTATTTTCGCATTCAAGAAAGATAAAAATAGAATCTATCAACCCCAGGCGGGTAAATGATCAAAATGCCGCCCTTCTTTTTTTTATAGAAGTTCAAAAATACTATGATGGCTCCGCTGCTTTCTATTTAAAAATGGATTCTTTTTTTTGTTTTTGGTTCAGCAATCCCAAAGTTTCTTTTTGAGCTAACCAAAAAAGAAAAATTTGGTTTTTTCGCACTCTTTTTTTATAACTTAAATATTATTAAGTTATTAAGAGCCCACCGGCGTGAAAACAAACAAGTTTGTGACGCTAAAGTGGACTTCCGATAGATAAGAGAAAGTCGGAAATATCTTTTATCTCATACTACTCTCTCGATACATAATCAAATCTTTTGAAAAAATGAAAAAAAAAAAAAAAAAATTTCATATCGAATTCGAAGTGCCATGCTATTATTACTTAATATTCATATGGCGAAGGCATAGTTTTCTTTTTTCTCTCAAATAAAAAAACTTCATTGGCGCCAAGCGTGAGGGAATGCTAGACGTTTGGTAATTTCTCCCCCAACTAGAATAAAAGATCCCATTGACGCGGCCAATCCCATGCATATTGTATGGACTTCTGGTCGTACAAATTGTATAGTATCATAAATAGCTATTCCGGGTATTACCCATCCGCCAGGGGAGTTTATAAACAAATAAAGATCTTTGGTCTCATCTTCAATACTGAGATATACCATAAGACCAATAAGTTGATTCGAGATCTCGCTATCAACCTCTTGGCCTAAAAAAAGTAATCTTTCTCGATAAAGTCGGTTGAGTAGGGTAAAATTGTATCCCTTAGGAACCGTACATGCACCTTTTGATGCATACGGTTCAAAAAAACAGCGAAGAAAAGAATCAATGTATAGATTCCAGATTTCTTTCTTTTTTGAGTTTTTCTAATTTTTTTATAAAAGGGTTTTTCTTCAATTTTTCAATAAAGATGCATTTTGATAATAAAGATGCATTTTGATTTCTTCTTTGATAATATAAAAAAAGGGCCAATAAACTTATTGAATTAACTTCTCATTGATGTATTCTTTCATCGAAATTCAATCCAAACCACGATGATTTTTTCTTGTTCCTGAATGGGCTTCTTTCATCTTTTTAGGTTTATACTCTACTCCGGGTAAAGATTGGCCCGATTTTGATTTGCACATATAGGACAAACCTTCCTATTACCATTTCTTGTTGTTATTGCTTTACAAATAAGAATTTAATTTATGATACACGTAGTAATCATAGATATATTACCAATTGGGTTTTTCTAAACGGAGTCTGGATACTTCATTTTTTTGTCCAGCCAAAGCCAACCATAAATTAGTCTAATTGATATAAGTCTCTGAATTCCCCAAAATAATGCATTTAATTGCAGTTCACGCTCCAATTTGTGGATGATTCCATTTCTCTTTCTTGGGCGAAACAGAGGATATCTCGGTCGGGGGAGAGAACGGGGAAATCCCATATGACCCAATATATCTGACAAGTCGCACTATACGTCAACCCAAGATGCATCTTCCTCTCCAGGACTCCGGAAAGGTACTTTTGGAACACCAATAGGCATGGATTGAAAGAAAAAGAAATTAAATACTATATTTCACTTTGATGTGGAAACGTAACAATATGGTTTTATTGTCTTTATTTATAATATTTATTTTAATTTTATCCATAGATTAGAAAAATTTAGAAAGAAAGACAAAATAAATAAAGAAAACTTTTTTCGAATAGATCTTTCTAATGATAAATGAAGAATGGACACGTTTACTCATAGAAAACGGTATCAATCCACCATTGCATATTGGTACTTATCGAGTATAGAATAAATCTGCTTCTCTTTGTTCTTACGAACAGAATTTTTCCATTATTACGAATATGATATAGAATCATAATCCTTGTTAAGAAATAATCTACGGAACAGGGGAAGTCTATCGGATAGTCATAGTATAACCTTTCCAGTGCAATAAAGTTACGTAGTGTCTATTTTTCTTCAATAAAGGGGTATTTTCCATGGGTTTGCCTTGGTATCGTGTTCATACTGTTGTATTGAATGATCCCGGCCGGTTGCTTTCTGTTCATATAATGCATACAGCTCTGGTTGCTGGTTGGGCGGGCTCGATGGCTCTGTATGAATTAGCAGTTTTTGATCCTTCTGACCCTATTCTTGATCCAATGTGGAGACAGGGTATGTTCGTTATACCCTTCATGACTCGTTTAGGAATAACCAATTCATGGGGGGGTTGGAGTATCACAGGAGGAACCGTAACAAATCCGGGGATTTGGAGTTATGAAGGTGTAGCTGGGGCACATATTGTGTTTTCTGGCTTATGCTTTTTGGCGGCTATCTGGCATTGGGTCTATTGGGATCTAGAAATATTTTCTGATGAACGTACAGGAAAACCCTCTTTGGATTTGCCCAAGATTTTTGGCATTCATTTATTTCTCTCTGGGGTGGCTTGCTTTGGTTTTGGTGCATTTCATGTAACAGGTCTGTACGGTCCTGGAATATGGGTGTCGGATCCTTATGGACTAACGGGAAGAGTACAGCCTGTAAATCCGTCATGGGGCGTGGAAGGTTTTGATCCTTTTGTTCCGGGAGGAATAGCTTCTCATCATATTGCAGCAGGTACGCTAGGCATATTAGCGGGTCTATTCCACCTTAGCGTTCGACCGCCACAACGTCTATACAAAGGATTACGTATGGGAAATATTGAAACCGTACTCTCCAGTAGTATCGCGGCTGTCTTTTTTGCAGCTTTTGTTGTTGCTGGAACTATGTGGTATGGTTCAGCAACTACTCCCATCGAATTGTTTGGTCCCACTCGTTATCAATGGGATCAGGGTTATTTCCAGCAAGAGATATATCGAAGAGTTAGCGCCGGGCTAGCCGAAAATAAAAGTTTATCAGAGGTCTGGTCTAAAATTCCCGAAAAACTAGCTTTTTATGATTATATCGGCAATAATCCGGCAAAAGGAGGATTATTCAGGGCAGGCTCAATGGATAACGGAGATGGAATCGCGGTAGGATGGTTAGGACACCCCATCTTTAGAGATAAAGAAGGGCGTGAGCTTTTTGTACGCCGTATGCCCACTTTTTTTGAAACATTTCCAGTCGTTTTGGTAGACGGCGACGGGATTGTTAGAGCTGATGTTCCTTTTAGAAGAGCCGAATCCAAGTATAGTGTTGAACAAGTAGGTGTAACCGTTGAGTTCTATGGTGGCGAACTTAATGGAGTCAGTTATAGTGATCCCGCTACTGTGAAAAAATATGCTAGACGTGCTCAATTGGGTGAAATTTTTGAATTAGATCGTGCTACTTTGAAATCCGATGGTGTTTTTCGTAGCAGTCCAAGGGGTTGGTTTACTTTTGGGCATGCTTCGTTTGCTTTGCTTTTCTTCTTTGGGCACATTTGGCATGGTGCTAGAACCTTATTCAGAGATGTTTTTGCCGGCATTGACCCAGATTTGGATGCTCAAGTAGAGTTTGGAGCATTCCAAAAGTTGGGGGATCCAACTACAAAAAGGCAGGCAGTTTGATACAAGACCGCTTTGGCATTTTTCCCCTCTGTTTTCTGTTT